GTTGAGTTCGAAAAGGAAACAAACTTTTTCAAATTTTTATTCAATGCAATTATAACTAATAATAAAAAAAGAAAAAAAAACATTATTGGAATAAAAGAAATAAGTAAAAACGTACCTCGATGGTCATATAAATTAATAAATGAATTAGAACAACAGGAAGGAGAGGGTGAAGAAGAAGTACCCATTGATTATGAGATTCGTTTAAGAAAATTTAAACGAGTAGTGATTTTTAGTGATAATAGGGAAAATAGTGACACTACTAATAAAGATACTAACAATCCTGATCAAGCAGACGAGGTGGCTTTAATACGCTATTCACAACAATCGGATTTTCGGAGAGACATAATCAAAGGTTCTATGCGAGCACAAAGGCGTAAAACAATTATTTGGGAACTCTTTCAAGCAAATGTGCACTCTCTCCTCTTTTTGAACAGAATAGGCAAACTGGGTCTTTTTTCTTTTGATACCTCAGGACTAATGAAACTAATTTTTCGAAACTGGATGAGAGAGGGAGCAGAACTAAAAATTTCAGATTACACAGAAGAAGAGAGAAACGAAGGAAAAAAAAACGAGAAGGACAAAAAAGAAGAGAACAAAAGAAAGGAGAAAGCACGCATAGAAATAGCAGAAGCTTGGGATACGATCCCGCTTGCGCAAGTAATAAGAGGTTTAATGTTAATAACTCAATCGACTCTTAGAAAATATATTCTATTACCTTCATTAATAATAGCTAAAAACATTGTCCGTATGGTACTATTGCAATTTCCTGAATGGTCTGAAGATTTAAAGGAATGGAATAGAGAAATACATATTAAATGCACCTATAATGGTGTTCAATTATCAGAAAGAGAATTCCCAAAAAATTGGTTATTAGACGGCATTCAGATAAAAATCCTATTTCCTTTCTGTCTAAAACCTTGGCACGGATATAAACTAAGGTATTCTTATCTAGATCGAATCAAAAAGAAAGGTCAAAAGGATGATTTTTGTTTTTTAACAGTTTGGGGAATGGAAACTGAACTTCCTTTTGGTTCTCCTCGAAAAAGGCCTTCCTTTTTTGAACCTATTTTAAAGAAACTCGAAAAAAAAATAAAAGAAATCTCAAAAAGAAATAAAATTCTATTGATATTTAGTAAATTGAAAGAAGTAGACAAATCAAGAAAAACTAAAAAAGAAAAAGATTCTATAACGGATAATCAAATAATTAATGAATCAATGGATCAAATTAAATCTAGAAATTGGACAAATTTTTTACTAACAGAAAAAAAAATGAATGGTCTAACTGATAGAACAAGTATAATTAGAAAAAAAATAGAAAGAATTACAAAAGAAAAAAAGAAAGTGACTCCCGGAATAAATGTTAGTACTAATAAAAATAGTTGTAATGCTAAAAGATTCGAATTAACAAAAATTAGTTGGCAAACATTAAAACGACGTAGTGCTCGAATAATCCGTAAATTTTATTTTTTTATAAAATTTTTCATTGAAAATATATATATAGATATCTTTCTATCTATCATTAATATTCCCAAAATATATACAAAACTTTTTCTTGAATCAATAAAAACTATTATTGAGAAACCTATTTCCAATACTAAAAAAAATCATGAAAAAAGTAATAAAACCAATCAAAATACAATTAACTTTATTTCAACTATACAAAAGTCCTTTTATAATATTAGTAATAATAATTCACAGAATTTTGATGAATTATCCTCCTTCTCACAAGCATATGTATTTTACAAATTATCAAAAGTCCAAGCCCCCAATTTGTTTAATATTCTTGAATATCGCGGAACATCTTTTTTTCTTAAAACTTCAATAAACAATAATTTTGGCAGACAAGGAATAATTGATTCTAAATTAAAAGATAAGAAACTTACGAACTCGAAAAAAAATCAATGGAAAGGCTGGTTAAGAGGTTATTATCAATATCATTTATCTCAGATTAAATGGTCTAAATTAATAGCACAAAAATGGCGAAATAGCACAAAAAAATGTCGTACAATTCGAGATAAAAATTTAAACAAAGCGGATTCATATGAAAAAGAACAATTGAGTTATTATAAAAAACAAAGTGATTACGAAGTATATTTATTACCAAATCAGAAAGATAATTTTCAAAAATACTATAGATATAATCTTTTATCTTATAGATCTATTAATTATGAAAAGAGGGAGGACCTATCTATTTATAGATCACCATTCCAAGTAAATAAAACTCAAAATAATTTTTATAATTACAATACACAAAAAAGAAACAAATTTGCTAGATTAGCCTATATCCCTATCAAAAATTTTCTAGGAAAAAGTACTAGTATATATATGGAAAAAAATATGGATCGAAAATATTTTGATTGGAAAATTATCAATTTTTGTTTTCAAAAAAAAATTGATATTGAAGCTTGGGTCAAGGTCAATACCAATAGGAACCAAAATACTAAGACCGAGGCTCCAAATTATCAAATAATTGATAAAATTGATAAAAAAGATCTTTTTTATTTTATGATTCATCAAGATAAAGAAAGCAATTCATCCAATCAAAAAAAAAAATGGGATTGGATGGGAATGAATACAGAAATACTAAGTCATCCTATATCAAATCTAGAACTTTGGTTCTTTCCAGAATTTTTCCTATTTTATAATGCATATAAAATTAAACCCTGGTTTATACCAAGCAAATTCCTTTTTTTGAATTTGAATATAAATGAAAATCTTAGTGAAACTAAAAACCTGAATAGAAAACAAAAAGGAATTATACCGTCAAACGAAAAAAAATATTTTGAATTCAAGAATAAAAAAGAAAAAGAATTTGCAAATGAAAGAGCTCTTCGATCAACTATGCAAAACCAAGAAAGTCTTGTATCTGTTCTATTAAACCAAGAAAACGAGATTGTGGAAACTTATTCGGAATCAGACATGAAAAAACTACAAAAGAAAAAACAATACAAGAGCAATACAGAAGCAGAACTTGATTTCTTCCTCAAAAGATATTTACTTTTTCAATTAAGATGGGATGGTGCTTTGAATCAAAGAATGATCAATAATATCAAAGTATATTGTCTCCTGCTTAGACTGAGAAATCCAAAAAAAATAGCCCTATCCTCTATTCAAAGGAGAGAAATGAATCTTGATATAATGCTGATTAAAAAGAATTTAACTCTTACAGAATTGATGAAAAGGGGAAGATTGATTATCGAACCTCTTCGTCTGTCTGTAAAAAAATCAGCCCAGTTTATTATGCACCAAACCATAAAAATTTCATTAGTTCATAAGAGTAGACATCGTATTAATCAAAGATACCAAGAGAAAATATATGCCGATAAGGAGGATTTTGATAAATCCATTCGAAGCCATCTAACTGAAAATAATAATTCTTATTTGTTTTTCCCTGAAAATATTTTAGCGTCTCGACGTCGTAGAGAATTGAGAATTCTAATTTGTTTCCATTCAAAGAATAGTCAAAGTATCGATAAAAATAGAATATTTTGTAATGGGAATAATTTTAAAAGTTCTAGTCAATTTTTGAATGAAAATAACGATCTTGATAGACATCAATTAATTAAATTAAAATTACTTCTTTGGCCCAATTATCGATTAGAAGATTTAGCTTGTATGAATCGCTATTGGTTTGATACAAATAACGGAAGTCGTTTCAGTCTGTTAAGGATACGTATGTATCCCGCAATTGAAAAGTAATTAATGAAACTTTATATAGTACCATATCTGATATATGAAAGCAAACAAATGCACATATAACTTGTCTTACATTTTAGTCTAATATATGATACTAATTTAATGTAATGAGGTATCCATTATTTCTAAAAACGAATCAACAAAATCTTCTTAATTTTAAGATTTAAACAATTTTCTTTTGAAAATGCAAAATAGACTATTGTTTTGTATACCTATTCGAATGCCGGTTTAATTGGATCGATTCTTTTTATTTAATAAAATTAGATATAGAATTCCATAAAAAATAAGTTTCTTATGTATACCACTAACTCGCATTATTATTACTGATCAGTAAAATTCATATTTGTAAAAAAAGGGGGATTTTTTTATGGTAAAAAATTCAGTCATTTCAGTGATTTCACAAAAAGAAAAAGAAGAAAACCCGGGGTCTGTGGAATTCCAAGTATTCTGTTTTACTAATAAAATACGAAAGCTTACTTCCCATTTGGAATTGAACAAAAAAGACTATTTATCTCAGAGAGGTCTGCGGAAAATTTTGGGAAAGCGCCAACGATTACTAGCTTATTTATCAAAAAAAAATAGAGTACGTTATAAAGAATTAATAGGTCAGTTGAATATTCGAGAGATAAAAACGCGTTAAAAAAAAAATTATTTTACTTTTGATGACCCTCTTTTGATTTTCAGCAATTCATGGAAGAATGAATCGGGAAAAAACCTATGACTGCACCAGTTACAAGAAAGGACCTCATGATAGTGAATATGGGTCCTCACCACCCATCAATGCATGGTGTTCTTCGACTTATCCTTACTCTAGATGGTGAAGATGTTATCGACTGTGAACCAATATTGGGTTATTTACATAGAGGGATGGAAAAAATTGCAGAAAATCGAACAATTATACAATATTTACCTTATGTAACACGTTGGGATTATTTAGCTACTATGTTTACAGAAGCAATAACTGTAAATGCACCAGAGCGATTGGGAAATATTCAAGTCCCTAAAAGAGCTAGCTATATCCGAGTAATTATGTTGGAGTTGAGTCGTATAGCTTCTCATTTGTTATGGCTTGGACCCTTTATGGCAGATATTGGTGCACAGACTCCCTTCTTCTATATTTTTCGAGAACGAGAATTAATATATGATCTATTCGAAGCTGCCACCGGTATGCGAATGATGCATAATTATTTTCGTATTGGAGGAATAGCCGCCGATCTACCTCATGGCTGGATAGATAAATGTTTGGATTTTTGCGATTATTTTTTAAGGGAGGTTGCTGAATATAAAAAGCTCATTACGCGGAA